CTCAAAACTTCGATGATCCCTTCCCGAACCAAACATGAATTTTTCGATTCATTTGGCTCTCCCACTCAATTACGTCAACTACTTATGTATGGGGGGGGTTCCCATATCTTTTTTTAATGTAATGAGCCTATCCTCTCCCTCTCTTCTCTATTCATATTCCAAAATGAATCTTGCGACTGATCCCTAATCCAAGAACAGAATATTCGGAGGACTCTTCTGACCAAATCAAAATATATAATTGTCAACAAAGTTGTTTCTTTTTTTCTTCAAATCCAAAGAATTCTTCTTACTTTATATGGAGGTCATCGATTCAGCATAAATAAGGGTTGGTTGAAATACCTATTTTTCCAATATTTTCCAATAAAATTTCCAATACCAATAAAAGGCTCAAATCTTTTTATCAACATGAGTGTTTTATATCGAAAAAAAAAGTCCAATAATTATTATTAATTATTCATTTATTAATTATTCATTTTGAAAACATTTCTATTCTATAGTAAAACATAGTAGTAGAAAGAGTACCGTGCTGTGTCTGGACTTCAAACTTTAGCTTTAACCATGTTAATGGTCCCACATTATTGGTTTGGTTGATAGAGAATCAAAATGGATTTACCAACAAATCACGAAATGCTATGGTTCTTAAATATGATTTGAAATTTATTCAGAAGTAATTCGCGGAATCATGCACCCTTTTCCCTTTGGTCCTAGTTATAACGAAAAAAAGTGCAGCTGGTTGGGTCCAGCCTATTCTTGAAATAAACAACTCGCACACACTCCCTTTCCAAAAAAGATCAATACACCAAGCACTACACTTAGATTTATTGGATTTGTTGCTAAAATATCGGTATTAAGCCCGAAACTCCCGGCGAATGGCCAGTTAACCAAAGAAACGAAAGAATCGGTTACATTTTTCATATGATCTCCTCTTTTAGTCTACGTAATATATATTTATTTAATTTATTTGTTTTTTTAGTAATTTACCTATTTCGAAACAGGGTCAAAAATTCGATTTCGAAATCCTTTCTTTGAATTGGCAATTGGGGATTCCCGATAAGAGGGATACTTATTAGTATTAGGGGCCGGGACTCCTGTCCATTGCAAAACCCCTCGTTTGTTGCAGCATCACTTAAAAAGAGGGTTTCCTTTAGACTAAGAAAGGGAAAGAAAAAGGCGAACTGGTATGCCTATCCTAATTCCCCATCCTCAAATCAGTCCTTCCAATTGGAGGAGTTAAATCTTGATAGAATTCAAAAAAGCCAGAAACACGGATATAATAAATAAGAGAAAAAAATAAGTAAATTGCCCTTCCTATTTCTAGGATTAAACAAAAGGATTCGCAAATAAAAGTGCTAATGCTACAACCAGCCCATAAATTGTTAAAGCTTCCATAAAAGCCAGACTAAGCAATAAAGTACCTCGTATTTTTCCCTCCGCCTCGGGCTGTCTCGCGATCCCTTCTACTGCCTGGCCCGCAGCAGTACCTTGACCAACTCCAGGTCCAATAGAAGCAAGCCCAACAGCCAACCCAGCAGCAATAACGGAAGCGGCAGAAATCAGTGGATTCATGATAAGTCCCTCGCACTAAAATAAAGAAAAACTAAAGAAATCGTTAATGATACAATCGTCCAATAAATTATGACTTAATTATTCCGTCACTAGGATTCGCCCAGCCGAAGTAACTAAGAACTCCCAATTGGCGTAATAATAATATTATTATTGAACCATCAAAACTTTTTAGATATCTCTTTTTTAGTTTCGATCCACAGGCACAACACAGGATTTTTGTAAATCCATACGACTTTTGTTCTTCCATTTCTTTTTTCGGAACCCTTTTTTGAATTCTTCGTTCGTTTTCTTTCTTTCATCTCTTTATTTTTATTGATTCAATTCCCAGTCAAAGCATCAAAGCAAAGACGAAATCGAACAATTTCTAAATTTCTATTAGAATCCCTATCGAAATTCACAATAATCACAAGAGTAGGGTGGATTAGATATATCTTTAGTTCATATATAACTAGCAATATCTAATATCCCATATACATGTCTTTCTTACAGAACGTAAACCAACTATTAATATCTTAGACTCCAAGTATTCGTATCTTAAAGTCAATCGTATTCTCGAACCCCTTTTAAAACTCAAAAAATACACAAGAGTTGGCATTTGATTCCATATACCTAATTATGTACCCCTCGCCGAATCACCCCGTTTTTTAGAAATCTCTTTTTTTTTTTTCTATTCCTTTTCGTTATCATTATCCACCAGGCTACAATCGAAATAGACGAATTCATTGGGGCGAATCATTGCATAGAACTAAATATCAGTATTTGATTGAGGTACGGCCATGCAATTTATTATATTAATATTCTCTTTTGGTCAATCGTTGAATTGAAGAATTGACTAAAATCAACTAAAAGGGGAATCATTTTATAAAGCATCTTTCTTTTCTTTTTTTTTAATCACCCGCCTGTGATACTATAAGAATTTTTATTCAACTTATCACTCTTGGTATTTGCTATTCGAATTGAATGAACAAAAATGAACAAAACAATATAAAGAAAATATTAATTGGCGGGGAGAGGGGGGGATGATATAATAAGGCCAAAGAGGAATTTGAGGAAAAAGATCCTTTAGATCTCTTTCCTACAATTCCCCAATATCGTAATTTTTTTTCTACGACTCTTGATCGTATATGCGGTATTTGTAGATTTATGTTTGGATATGTATTTTTCCTAAGTAGAAGTATAAGTAGATTATCTTGAGTTACGCATCCATTGCCTTTGTTCTAAGCTACAAAAAAAGACTATTTCGAAAACGAGTCAATGATGTCCCTCCATAGATTCGCCTATATAAGCCGCAGCTAAAGTTGCAAAAATAAGAGCTTGAATACCGCTTGTAAATAATCCAAGGAACATGACGGGTATAGGAACCACTAAAGGTACTAAAGAAACAAGAACAACAACTACTAATTCATCGGCTAATATATTCCCAAAAAGTCGAAAACTAAGTGATAGAGGTTTTGTGAAATCTTCTAAAATGTTAATGGGTAAAAGAATTGGAGTCGGTTGAATGTATTTACTGAAATAGCCTAATCCCTTTTTGGAAAGACCCGCATAGAAGTATGCTATTGACGTGAGCAAAGCTAAAGCAACGGTAGTATTTATATCATTCGTGGGTGCGGCTAACTCCCCATGAGGTAACTCTATGATTTTCCAAGGTAAAAGAGCACCTGACCAATTAGAAACAAAAATAAAAAGAAACAGAGTTCCAATAAAGGGAACCCATGGGCCATATTCTTCTCCAATCTGAGTTTTGCTCACGTCTCGAATGAATTCAAGGACATATTCGAAGAAATTTTGAGTGGCAGTCGGAACGGTTTGTGGATTCCGAACGGCTATAAAGGCTGAACCTAATAAGATAGCAATTACAACCCAAGAAGTAATAAGTACTTGGGCATGGACCTGGAACCCACCTATTTGCCAATAGAAATGTTGGCCTACTTCCACACCGGATATATCGTATAACCCCCTTAGTGTATTCATGGAACATGATAGAACATTCATATTGCCCTCTGACCGAAATAGAAATTTAAAAAGAATTATTTTGATTCAACCATCTTCTTTTCGACTTGTCTACTTGAATTGTATATTTTGAATATCTGCTAATTGCATAATATCCACCAGGTTTGTCTCTTTTCTTTTGTGCAATTCAGGAATAGTACCCAATCCATAAATCTATGGAGTTACCAAAATAATTTATTTATCTTATTATTAATCAAGGATTTCGTATATAGCTAGAGCGACCCTCACAAATTGCGAATACTAATTTGTTAAGAATTAATCGGATTGAGGCTATAGCGTCATCGTTTGCTGGAATCGAAATATCTGCGAGATCGGGGTCACAATTTGTATCGATTAAACAAATTGTTGGAATTCCCAAAGTGATACATTCTCGAAGAGCCGTATATTCTTCTTGCTGATCAACGACGATTACAATATCGGGTACCCTCGTCATATATTTAATCCCGCCCAGATACGTTTGCAGACGCGATAATTGTCTCTTCAAAATAGCGGCATCCCTTTTGGGAAGACTGTCGAGTCTCCCCCCTTTTTGTTCCGTTCTCAAATCCCTGAACTTGTGAAGTCGCGTTTCTGTAGTGGACCAATTGGTTAACATACCGCCGAGCCATTTTTGATTAACATAATGGCACCGAGCCCTTATTGCAGCTCGCGCGACTAAATCAGCTGCTTTATTTTTAGTACCAACAATTAAGAATTGTTTTCCCCTACTTGCTGCATCAAAAACTAAATCACAAGCTTCTGATAAAAACCGAGCAGTTCGAGTCAGATTTGTAATATGAATACCTTTATGTTTTGCAGATATATAAGGTGCCATTCTAGGATTCCATTTCCGAGTACCATGACCAAAATGAATTCCTGCTTCCATCATCTCTTCCAAATGGATGTTCCAATACCTTCTTGCCATTTCTCCCCCACTTCCTCTTTTTTTTTTTAAGAGACGAGGCGCCCTGAAATAAATAATTGTTCCGAGGGAACCTTCTCTTCTACCAGAGAGTGACCATTGATACACGACCCAGGCCATTCATTACTTTCTATTCATTATTATCCTTCGTTCTATTCATTATTATCTTTCTTTTCGTACCATTAAAAAATCAAATGATCACAAATAGTTAAAAGAATTCGCTCCTAGGACTCATTAAACCCTCTAAGCAATTGTGCTCTGATGTATCATGGAAAGTCGTTGAAATGCACGAGTCAAATAATTCTCTGTGGTGTAAGAAAATATCTCTCATTTCCCCCCCGAATAAATTCCCTTTTTGTCTTTCCAAAAGAATGTTGTTATGCTGCCTTGAACAGTGGACTAATCCTTTGAATCCGGTACCGACTGGTATTATCCCCCCCAGAACAACGTTTTCTTTCAGGCCTTTCAACCAATCGATACGACCTCGGAGAGCAGCTTTTGCTAAAACTCGCGTGGTTTCTTGAAAACTTGCTTCGGATATAAAACTTTGAGTATTCAGAGACGCTCTCGTTATTCCCAATAAGATAGCTCGATAACAGATCACTTCTTCCAAAGCGCGCCCCATTCGTTCCGCTCGTAACAATCCAATCAGTTCGCCGGGTAAAAAAATATTAGACATTCCATCTTCGGAAACTAAAACTTTTGATGTTATTTGACGTACAATAATTTCTATATGCCTATTATGGATCTGCACCCCCTGCGATCGATAAACCTTTTGGATCTTATTAACCAAAGAGATACGACTTTGCACTATAGTTAGCTCAGCACCAATCAAGAATCCCCAGGGAATCCCAAGAATTCTTGTTATACTCGCGTTCCAACCCTCAACTCTCTTTTCTAGGTTCATCGATATTGAATCAAGCGAACGCACTTCTAACACCTGTTCTACTTTTGGAAGACCCTGCGTTATATCACCAGATCTCGATTTTTCATATATAAATGTAACTAATGTATCCCCTTCGTAAAGGATTGCTCCATAATGCCCATGAACAGTTGCTCCAGGAGTAGCCAAATAAGGCTTAGCTGATCGTATTACTACAGAGTTAACTTGAACAATTAAAACTTGACCGGATTTTAGGTATGGTCCCCTTTTGGTTATACGTACATTTTCACAAAGAAACTGCCCAAGACTAATTATCGGGGACATTTCCTCACAATAATTAGGCTGGAGAAAATACCAATTCAAATTAAATGGATTCAAAAGGATCTTACTATCTGTATCAGGATTATAAATTTCCCCGGTTTCGTCCATTAAATAATATTTAAGTACTTGAAAAGGCTGTTTTAAATTGTCAAGTTTCAAATATTTAGTTACCGAGATATGATTATGAGTTATTAAATAGTAAAATGAATAAAAATTCGCAATTTGAAGGAATGTTCCTAAGGGTCCCAACGAAGTCTTAATTGGAGTTAGCGAATCTTTTTGAATTGGAATTGATTGTTTTATCACATTGTGATATTTTACATCGTTCAATGGACCCATTCGAAAATAATTAGATGATGATAAAATTATCAAAACTTGGCATTCCTTATTTTTATTCAACAACGTACGAATAGTTCCTTGATTTTGTCTAAGCGATTGTTCAACCCCTGCCTTACCAAACACGGAATAAAACGGATTGCTATTGGTGCGAGCTGAACCATTATCAGAAATTAATCCTGAACCCGACGGATGATCCCTTTTTCTGAGATACGAAATATTGGATTTCACTAAGTGGATTCTTAGGAAATCTCGAATCAGACCATTTGTACGTACTTCAACAAAGGAAGCACAAACCTCTTCGACGGAAGAACTTTTGTTGTCTTGGTCCCAATTCAACACTAAACACGTCCGAACTAATTGAAGACTTGTATCAGAAATTCCCCCAGCGGCTTTGCCCTTCCCATAAAGGACATAATTGACAACTCGAAATTGCATATTATCCTTTTCCCGCAGCGGATCCTGGGGAAAGAGTGTTGCTAAATTTATACCGTTCGCTATTTCATATGTGACTACGGGTCGAACCAAAACAAAAGACTTTTTCTTTGTAGGTGTGATCCGTTGAACATAGATCCACTTTTTCAATTTTTTTGATTCCTTAGTGGCTTCCTTAAGTTTTGTTTTTTCACTTTCTGGCGGTATCAGGATGCCACTGTGTCGGGATATCTTATCTATCTCTCCGGGAAAATGGATATCTCCCGAAAATATTTTTAGTTCAACCCCCCCCCTTTTTCTCTCCATTCGGACCAATCCGCCCACCCGGCTTCGTATATTTAAAGTGATTTGTGTGTCTACTCCAATGATACTATTATTCCGTACCATTAGGTAAGAAGATTCGGGAAAAATATGCACTTCCTCCGGAATGAAAAAAAGGCGATCTATTTTCATTTGGTATTTTGGCTTAATTTTTTTGAGTCCTCGATACTCAATCAAGTCCTCTTTTTTAACGATTGAATGCGCCCCCAGAGTCCCCCATTTAGTAATTCCGGAACTCTTTCTTCTGTATCGAGGATCGTCGAAATAAGCAAGAATACTATTTCTACGGAAAATACCCCTTACGGGTATTTCAATCGAGATACCTGAATGGGGCATTAGCTCTTTCTCTTGCTCTTGAATCGAGTGGAATGGAATAAGAAATCCATTTCTTTGCCTTTTTGCCAATAAATCCGAATTTGCGTGGAGAATTGCAGGATGGATGAGATTACAATGACCAGTACCTATGATTCTATTAAATCCCGAATAATCAGACATCTCAAGAATTCGACTTTTTTTTTTAGCAGAAAAATCAGAACTAAAAAATTTGTGTCCCGTTTGATCATTATTCACTGAGAGCGAGAGGCTAGAAATCTCTCTTCGTTCGACAGAAAGAGAATGAATATTCATTTGATCTTGATCCTTGTGGAGTGAAAAAGAAACTACACTAGATCTGCGTGAACCCCCCGACAATATCCATAAATGGCTTGTTTTTGGCAAGAGGTGG